GTCTTTTTTAAATTGATTGATTCAATTGTGAAATAAAATATCACGACGTATGTATCTAGGGAACAGTCGCTTCAAAGTGAATTCTCCCTAGATACATCTATTCAATTAAATTATGAATCTATGCTGATTCCGAATATATATATGAATTGTCCTAAATATTCAAAACCCTTTTTTTGGCCTTTTTCTAAAAAAAAACATGAAAAAAATCCAATGGATTTAAAACTTATTTTTCGGTAAATCAATTACGAAATTTTTTTCTAGAATCTCTAAAATTTGTTTGACATCTTCTATGCGAAAATGCTCCATTTTCATAAGATCTTCTTGGCTGTTATTCAAAAGGTCCAACAATGTATATATATTGGACCTTTTGAGACAATTATAGATCCTGGGAGGCAATTCTGATTGGTCAATAAAAATCGATTTCAACGCCATTTTTTTTTTATTTTTTGTTAGTTTAGCCAATTTATCATAAAAGGTAAAAGGGGGTAAAGGAAACATGTGTTGATTGTCCTCTAAATTTAGATTTTCTTCTTTGGTATGTAAAAAGGGAATCAATAAATCAATCAAATTCCGGGAGGCTTCGTGAAGTGCTTCTTTAGGAGTTAAACTTCCATTTGTCCATATTTCGAGAAATAGTATTTCTTTGTTACCATTTTCATAAGAATGAATACTATGATTCGCATTTCGAACAGGCATGAATACAGGATCTATAGGATAACTTCCATCTTGAAAGGTATTTGGCGCTTTTATAAGATATCCGCGATTCTTCTCTATTTGTAATCCAATAACCAACTCAATGGGTTCTGTCAAGCTAGCTATATGCTGTGTATTATCGACGATTTCTACATAAGGCGGTAAGATGATATCTTGAGCAGTTACATATCCAGGGCCTCTGACACAAATAGACGCCTCACAAGTTCCATAGAGATTACTTCTCAATACGATTTCTTTCAAATTCATTAAAATTTCATGTACTGATTCTTGAATACCCGTTATCGTAGAATATTCGTGTGATATTTTCTCAGATTTTGCGCGTGTGATACATGTTCCTTCGATTTCTCCAAGCAAAGCCCTTCGCATCGCAATGCCTATTGTGTCTGCTTGACCTTTCATAAGCGGAGACAGAATAAAGCGCCCATAAAAAAGACGCTTACTGTCTGCTGCTGATTCAACACACTTCCACTGTAGTGTCCGAGTAGATACTGTTATTTTCTCTCGAACCATAATAATATTATTTGATCAGATCATTGAATCATTTATTTCTCTTGTTTCTCTTACTATTCAAATATCTTCCTTTTTTATTTCTACACACGTCTTTTTTTCGGGGGTCTACAGCCATTATGTGGCATAGGGGTTACATCCCGTACGAAAGTTAATAGTATACCACTTCTGCGAATAGCTCGTAATGCTGCGTCTCTTCCGAGACCTGGACCTTTAATCATGACTTCTGCTCGTTGCATACCTTGATCTACTACTGCACGAATAGCATTTGCCGCTGCGGTTTGAGCAGCAAACGGTGTCCCTCTTCTTGTACCTCCGAAGCCACAAGTACCGGCAGAGGACCAAGAAACCACCCGCCCGCGTACATCTGTAACAGTCACAATGGTATTATTGAAACTTGCTTGAATATGAATAACCCCCTTTGGTATTTTACGTGTACTCTTACGTGAACCAATACGTCCACGTGAACCCCTTTTCGGTATAGCTTTTGCCATATTTTATGATCTCATAAATTTGAGTCAGAGATATATGGATATATCCATTTCATGTCAAAACAGATTCCCTATTTGTATATCAGGTCTTTAACGAGTTTGATTATCCTTGTCTTTGTTTATGTCTTGGGTTGGAACAAATTACTATAATTCGTCCCCGACGACGGATTAGTCGACATTTTTCACAAATTTTACGAACGGAAGCTCTTATTTTCATATTTGCCACTCCTTACTTTAATTTTGAATCCACTTTTTGGAAGAAAATAAGTTTCTTGAAATTTTCGATTTCGAATCGTATTCCTACGAAAGAAATGGTGAAGTTAAAAAACACCTAATCTTTCGAATCTTTGTTGCGGAGTCGATAAATTATACGACCTCTGGTTGAATCATAACGACTTACTTCAATTTTTACTCTATCTCCTGGCAGTATCCGTATAAAACTACGTCGGATCTTTCCTGAAACATAACCTAGAATCATATCTTCATTATCTAAACGAACCCGGAACATACCGTTGGGAAGCGATTCAGTAATTAAACCTTCATGAATCCATTTTTGTTCTTTCATTCCAGGTAAAACCCCCTTGAAGTATCAACTAGTGGAGGAAGAACCCTATTAGAGAACCCACCCCTTCTCTTTTCTTTTTCACAAAAAAGAAGTTTCATATCGGATATTAGAAAGATTACCATATATAACACAAAATTTCTCCGCCTATTCTTTCTAGTCGAGCCTCTCGGTCTGTCATTATACCTCGAGAAGTAGAAAGAATTACAACCCCCATCCCACCTAAAATTCTAGGAATTCTTTGATAGTTAGAATAGATTCGTAGACCCGGCCGACTTATCCGTTTTAAATTTAAAAGATTTCTATAAGTCCTTTTCCTATTCCTTCTATGTCGTAGGGTTAAAACCAAAAAATATTTGTTGTTCTCTCGATGTTTTCTCACATTTTCGAGAAAACCCTCTCGTAAAAGTATTTTAACAATACTTTGGCTGATATTAGTAGATGCTACTCGAACCACGCTTTTTCTATACATATCGGCATTTCGTATAGAAGTTATTATGTCAGCAATAGTATCACTACTCATGATTAATTAAAATTATTGGTGCCTCCAAATTTCGATATAATCAACATGTTTTTCTTTTTTTTTTTTTTACGTGTTTGTTTATAAATATTAATTTTGAAAGGTATATACGTGAGAGAAAATCTACTAAATGAATCTTAATCTATTTCTTTTAAATACCCTACTATAACCATATCGTGGTCTTATTTTATAATACCTCGGGAGCTAATGAAACTATTTTAGTAAAATTGAACTGTCTCAATTCTCGGGCAATCGCACCAAAAACTCGAGTTCCTTTTGGATTTCCTTCTTGATCAATCACAACTGCAGCATTGTCATCATATCGTATTATCATACCGTTGTCACGTTTAAGTTCTTTACAAGTACGGACAATTACAGCTCTGACCACTTCTGATCTTTCTAGAGGCATGTTTGGAACTGCGTCTTTGATCACAGCAACAATAACGTCACCAATATGAGCATATCGACGATTGCTAGCTCCGATGATTCGAATACACATCAATTCTCGAGCCCCGCTGTTATCTGCTACATTCAAATGGGTTTGAGGTTGAATCATATCATTTTTTTATCTGTTTTTTACAATACAAAGGTCGAAGAAAAAAAGAAATATTATTTGTCCAAAAAAAGAAACCTGCACCCACTATTTTTAAGTTTTTAAGTAAGGCCTATTTCTTTTTTATCCCAAAATGATAAATTGAGCTCGTATAGGCATTTTGGACGCTGCTATTGAAATAGCCCTTCTGGCTATAGTTTCTGTTACTCCACCCATTTCATAAAGGATTCGACCTGGTTTAACAACCGCTACCCAATATTCGGGAGAGCCTTTACCTGAACCCATACGTGTTTCTGCGGGTCTTACTGTAACCGGTTTATCTGGAAATATACGAACCCATATTTTTCCACCGCGACGTGCATTTCGTGTCATTGCTCGTCGACCTGCTTCTATTTGTCTAGATGTGATCCAAGCGGGTTCAAGTGCCTGAAGAGCGTATTTACCAAAACAAATAGTATTACCTCGATAAGATATTCCCTTCATTCTTCCTCTATGTTGTTTACGGAATCTGGTTCTTTTGGGGTTATAGTTGATGGTTTGTTTTGAATTCCATCTCTACTACAGAACCGGACGTGAGAGTTTCTTCTCATCCAGCTCCTCGCGAATAAAATAAATTCAAATTAAAGATTTTGAGTTCAATTTGAATTCTATTCAGATATAATATTATGCATAGATGTATTTATATTTAATTTTAATAACTGAATCATGGATTTCATTTAATCTAGATCAAATCTTATTAATTTGTATATCTTGATTTGTCTATTTTGTTTGTATAGATATATATAATAATAATAATGAAATTAAATATATATATTAATAACTATTAATATTAATAACTATAACTAAACTATTTTTTCTTCTATTTATCGATATTAGAATCTTAAAAGGAATCTTTTTTTTGTTTTACTCTTTATCGTATTGGATTGACCCAAATTTAGCAATCCAAGAAAATAAAGTTTTCGCGGGCGAATATTTACTCTTTACATTTCTATTTCAGTTCTATCATTCGTTCATAACTTTTCCGAATAGATGAATTGGTCTCTGGTCGGTTCCGCCATCCCGATCAATGAATCATTCAAATTCATTTTCATAGAATCTTTTGAATTCACAGGTTCCGTCGTTCCCATCGCTTCTTATTTAATGGTTAGGTCTGAATTCTACAATGGAGCTATTAGTTCTTGAGTCAATATTCTTAGTCTTTATTGGCTCGAAGCTCTTTATTTTTTGTTCGATGAGCAGATCCATTTAATGATGAATCCGTATTGATGCTTTATTACACAGATTTTTTATGAGATGACTCATAGACCTTACATATTGGAATTATATATCATCAATATTTTCTTTCTTCCTCTCATCCTTCCATTTATCCATACCCTTTCTTTTTTTTATTATTAACAATTTAGAAGCAGATTTTTTAATAAATTAAAAAAGATTTCAGTTGCTACAACAATATGAACAATATATCATATCTTGACTGGTTCTTTGGATCCAGATAATACGAAGTGATGAGTTGGTTATTACTTCTATAGTTATTTGTTTATACTATGGGGCTGGTTTTTATACTAACCCTCAAAAAACCAACGAGTCACACACTAAGCATAGCAATTTTATCAAAAGATTCATTTAATTTTTATTAAACCCTATAGAATTATA